GGTCAAATTCGAAACAAGTACCGCTTTTCGATGAATGCCCGAACGAATAACTTAAACTTATATTATATTTGAAACGAAACCCCCCTTCTATCAATCAAACTATCCCTCAAAAATTGGAACTGACTATCCATAAAAAAGAATAATTGAGGTAATTTTCTGAAGAATATTGTGATGATCAAAAAGGAGTGGCAAAACACGACAGAAAAAAGAAAGTGGATAGGTATTATTATAAGCGATCCAATCCAACTGTTTGGTAATTAAGTAACACAAAAGAATAACAAAGAAGGGTCAAATAAAAAATTGACAAGATATGTATGATCCATCTGGATCCAAAGCATCAATTCCAACTTCAACAAAGATTGGGCTTAAAATAAAAAGCGAAACTGCTTTATTTCAAAATCATTTACATTTAATATATAGGATGAATCCATTATTTCGATCCGTTACTTGTTTTGTTGCTGAATTGAGTGAATTTCCATATACATAAAACAGAAAAGACCCCCAAAAGAGTTTCGTTTTAGGGTTGTTACATCTGCGTCTGCTTTGGCTCAAATCAGCGTTCTGAAGAAACTTCAGTGAAGTTATGTTAGAGAAAAAAGAGGATTTTTTACTTTTTCTCTCCTGCTGATAAAGCATTCATTCTTTAGTTCATTTCTCAAAAAACCTCAATTGGTACACGCAAGAAATAGGCCAATTCGGCAGCTTTTTGTTCAATTTCCCGTGGCGTAAAATTATCATCAGCGCGCGTCAAGGGAATGGCCCCCTGTCCTCGGATTTCCATATAAAGAACACGACGAGCATAAATACCCTCTTTAACTTCTATTCGGACAGACTGAATATCGTTTATCAGAAATCGCAGGAGGACACGACGATTTTTTCCAGGGAATCCCCAACGAAAAAGACACACTATTCCTTCTTTTCTATCGAATCGATCATAACCACTACCTACATTCCACGAAATTGTACACCATAAATAGGCGCTAATAAAAAGACCCGCGACCCCATAAAAAGACATTACGAGCCCTTGTGGAAAAAAAATGATTTGTTGAGACGGAAATAAAGATATCAAATTTTTACCAAGATAACTGGAAGTTCCAACCGATAAGAAGCCTAATGAACCTAAAAAAAGGATAATGGCCCAGCAAAAATTACTTATTTTTCGAGACCCCCTTATAAGTTCTATCCATATATGTTCTGATTGCCAACTCATACTTGATCTGATTTCATTTTATTGGAATTGAGAGCATAGCCCAATGAATTTCATTTTACTGTTTTTGTTTCCGAAATAACTCTCATCAACTAGCACTATTTTGATGTGAACCTTTAGGAATAGTTCATAAAATTGGTTAGATGGAAAAAACCTCTTCACTTCATGACCCTACTAAGGATATCGACATACATATTAATATATGGCCTTTCCATTTTAGACATCCGCCAATCCTGATTCTAGTTGAAAATAGCTAGAATTCATTTACCCATGTAGCATTTTCTGTATGTATAAAAGCTCTTTCATTTATGTATGTTCGATTTTTGTTCAGCAGAAACCCCGTGTTATACCATATTCCAATAAATAGAGAGTTTTGTTATCTAAGTTCAAAAAAAAATGAGATTTAGTGCTATCAGATCTAAACAATCTTGTTTTTTTGAACATAAAGAAATAAAGAAGCCATTGCCATTGCCGGAAATACTAGGCCTACTAAAGGCACAAAAATAGAGGGAAAGTTGAAAGTTATCATAGAATGAATACCTCGATTTACTATTTGTACCTAATATTATTATATTGTTTCTATTCTTATAAATATATCTTGTAAGAATTCTAATTAATAATTTTCAATTAAGAATTCTAATTCTAGAATTCTTATTAATTCGATTCTAAAATTCGATTCTAATTAGTATATTGTAATTATGAGATTTTCATTTTAATTAATATAGATCAAAGTATATATCTAAGTGAGTATATATAATAAGTGCAAGGAATGTAGAACTAACTAAATGGACTTATTCATCTTTCGACATGAAAGATATGTATGATAATTTAGTTTCTTATTCTTCCTCTATTCTTATTCGTTTGTTCTTGTCTTCTAATTTAATATTTAATAAAGAAAAGGTTTTTTACAAATTAACGAAAGATTTCTAGGCTTCTTAGTCAAAATGAGAGATATAGAAAAATACACAATTATATATTTTCTATATTTGAATTTATTCGATAATACATACGTAAGAAGGGAAGATGAACTTCGCCTAATTTCACAAAAGCAAGAAGTCATTCTTTTATAGAGGCTTGCTGATTCGTAATCATGAATATTTAGTAATCAGAAATATTAGTAAAAAAAAAAAAAAGAAAAATTATATGCAACTTGTGATTCTTTCTACAATTAGATCTTATAGATCTTAAGTCACTAAAGAAAACCCCATTCTTCTTATTTTTACTTTGATTCCGATAAACTAACTACGTGTTTACTACAAAAAACTAATTAAACTTAATACTCTTTGAATTTTG